CATTTCTTTCGGAGACCCATATCTTATATTTGGTTCAATCAGAAATTATTTTATCATTTCTGTACCCACAATTCAATCTAGCTGGATATATATCACATATATAGTCTTTTTTTCCGCCCATTTTCCCCGATAAATTTTGAATACTCAAACGGTCGATTTTGTCTTAGTTTATGCTTTTATTTATGACTGAAAGCGGAGTAATGTCTCATTATGATCGGGATTGCGTCTCTTTCTTTCATTTTGATGATTTCCTTAACTAAAAACGAAATGGAAATGAATTCTAATTAAATCAATATTAAGAATTACTATTACTTAGTAATCTAATTACTATAGCTAATCAATTCGTAATTCAATAAAAAAAAATATAAGAATTTAGATTCAATAATTTATAATAATTAATAAAAAATCGAAATATATTTCGAAAGATATATATATATGATATTATGATATATAGTTTCTATAGTTATAGTTTCTATAGTTAAAGTAATAGATAATAATAAAAAACGAAAATATCATTTTAAATGTGACTGTTAAATTCCGATACTGAATACTGAAGATAAATAAATAGAAATTACATATCGCTATAGTCAATTAATGGTTATCATCTCTAAATATTAAATATTTATTTGAAATATGCGCTTTCTATTCTTTTCTAGACTCATATTAATTATGAATAGCTAAGAATGGATAGTTAATAGCTACGATCCCAGTAGGTTATTGAATTCCTATGCATGCCCAATTTCGATTGTGTGAGCCCGCTTAGCTCAGAGGTTAGAGCATCGCATTTGTAATGCGATGGTCATCGGTTCGATTCCGATAGCTGGCTTCTATCTATTTGGTTGCTTTTTTACGTGATTGCTAATGTCTCCGTGAAATCTAAAGAATGCTGGAAAATAGTATTAAATTAAAGGCTTCCTCCCCTTTTCTAAGGGTTAAGGGTCACCGATCTATTATCTTGTAAGAACGTCCAACTACGAATAAAAATAGGAGGAGTTATATATTTACAGTAAAAATATATAAAAAAAAGGATCCTTTTTTTATATATATACATACAATAAGCATACAAAAGAGTCCGTATATTGATATAATTTATCTCATTATTCTTTGTAGTAGAATACTTCAGTTGATTTCACTTCATTTATAGTTCAGTTTTAATTTAGGTTTATTCTGTAAAATTAAAATAAAATAAGGAGTCTTTATGTCACGTTACCGAGGTCCTCGTTTCAAAAAAATACGCCGTCTGGGGGCTTTACCGGGACTAACTAGTAAAAGGCCTAGAACCGGAAGTGATCTTAGAAACCAATCGCGTTCCGGTAAAAGATCTCAATATCGTATTCGTCTAGAAGAAAAACAAAAATTGCGTTTTCATTATGGTCTTACAGAACGACAATTACTTAAATATGTCCGTATCGCGGGAAAAGCCAAAGGTTCAACAGGTCAGGTTTTACTACAATTACTTGAAATGCGCTTGGATAACATCCTTTTTCGATTGGGTATGGCGTCGACTATTCCTGGAGCCCGCCAATTAGTTAACCATAGACATGTTTTAGTTAATGGTCGTATAGTAGATATACCAAGTTATCGCTGCAAACCACGAGATGTTATTACAGCGAAGGATGAACAAAAATCCCAAACTCTGATTAAAAATTCTCTTGATTCATCCCCTCATGAGGAAGTGCCAAAATATTTGACTCTTCACCCGTTCCAATATAAAGGAGTAGTCAATCAAATAATAGATAATAAATGGGTCGGTTTGAAAATAAACGAATTGCTAGTCGTAGAATATTATTCCCGTCAAACTTAAACCTAACTAACAAAAAAAAGATTAGGGCTATTTTGCTCTCTTCTCTTTTCGTCGAAGTAAGAGATTGGCTGCCATATTTGAATTCCTTGTCGACCTTTTTTCAGTAGTTTAATTTTATGTATCACAACAATTAGGAATATGGAATCTATACCAAAGGAAAGCCTAACTCTTGGACTAATGGTATCCATTATTAGTTGATTTGAGACATTGTATTGTGATAAGTACCGTTGGTGGTTTAGCTGAAGGTACGGAAAGAGAGGGATTCGAACCCTCGGTAAACAAAAGCCTACATAGCAGTTCCAATGCTACGCCTTGAACCACTCGGCCATCTCTCCTACATAATGATTATGACTCAGAACCCGAGTGAATAGCGAGTCGTTATCATAGTAGATTATAGGTATTGGATAGATACGACCAATCAATTCTAACTATCAAAATCGAAAACTTTTCAGCATAGAATGATTATTCAACCATATTCAATCAAAACTTTTATCGAGTTATCCTAATCCTAACTAGTTCCCGTTATTGGTATACTACTACATTTGCATGAAATCTAATCGGATTAAACTATTTATTATTTGTTTGTTTTATTAGAATATAAATTTGAAATTCCGACGAAACAATTTGAGTAGTAAGGTGTATATCTTTTTTATATTATTAGTCTGTTTTTATGTTATTTCGTACTGTACAATTACT